GCTGATAAAAATCGTTGTTTTAGACGATGTATATGTAGAAAGCCTTTTTTTGTTTTTCTTTTTTTACTTCTATAGTGAAGATAGTCGCACGTAATGGCAGATCACGGCCATATTATTAAAAGCTTGTGGTAAGAATGGATTTCGTTCTAGTGCTCGAAAATAATATTCCAAAGCTTTCGTATGTTCTCCATTACTTGTATGGATAAGACCTATATTATAGAGTATATAACTTCGATCATAAGGATCAATTTCTAGTCGCATAGCTTCATAATAATTCTGTAAAGCTTCTGCATAATTTCCTTCGGATTGAGCTGACATCCGTTACGGTCGCCATTCAATTCAAAGAATCTCCGTTCCAAAACCGTACGTGAGATTTTCACCTCATACGGCTCCTCCCTTATGTGCATAAGGAGAATATACATGAAATCAAAAAGATGAAAATATTCTCATTATAGACTGAGCAGGGCTAGTGTTTTTACAAGAAATCTCTAGCCAACCTTCCTGCAAGAGATCTTTTCTTAATATCAAGGGTGTTGAGACTAGATAACTAGATAGAAATGAGAACTCGAGCAATTTCTTTGTTTTCAACGCCTCCTAATTTCCAGGAATTAGTCACTTCAAACAACCTTCGATGGTTATATTGATATCCAAAGTACGAACGAGATGGATGTTTGTTGTCCCAACCATTCTTTTAGTCCCGAGCCCAATAAGGAAAGGGGTCATTTCTAACAAGGTTTTCGTGTTGTTGATTCCTAGGTGTAGTGCTTCTTCCCTTATGCTGTCCGTTGGTACTAGTGTAGTGGAGTAGGATTGCCCCATAATACAGAACCTCTAGATATAACCTTTCGTTCAATACTAGAATCTAAGATTGAAACATAGCATCTGAGGTTGCATTAATCGAGGATACACGACAGAAGGAATTGTTCTATTTGCAAACTTCACCTTCAACAAGCGTAGATTTATTTCAAAAATTTTTCCGAATCACGTGTCTTTCTCGTAAGACCAAGAGAAATAAAAAAAAAAAAAAAGAATCAAATCACACCATCTCTGTAATAGGTAAATGCCTCCTTTTCTCCTGAAGTTGTCGGAATTATTTGCAATAAGATATTGGCTACAATTGAAAAGGTCTTATCAATAAAATTTCCATTTATCCGCGATCTAGGCATAGCTAGCAATCCATTTTATAATTCTTCTCATTCCCTCTCGGGGGAAAATGATCCCACAAAGAAAAGAATTGTACAGTACGAAATAACATAAAAATAGATTGATTTGAAAAAAAAAGATTATGGGCTTTTTATTCCAATTGTTCCTTTTTTATAGGAATCAATAAGAAATAGTCCAACCCGGTTCGATTTCATCCTAATGTAGTAGTATACCAACGAAGCGAACTATTCCGATTTCGTTGAAATTACAGATTCAAATAACTCGAGAAATTTGTATTGAATTATGATACAAAGAGGAAAAAATCATTCTATGATGAAAATAGAATAACCACCTCTTTTTTATGTTATGTACATAGCAGGTATACAATCCACTATACAAAATGTTTTATCAATCTAGAATAGAGGGGTGAGGGAAGGGGTTTGTTGTTGAGAATTCTAAAGTCGGAAAGAAATTTGAGAATTTGTAAGGTATGGAATCGTAGTCTATATAGAATTATAATAGAAAGGTATCCATTAACCCTAGTCTAAAAAATCTAGACCTATTAATCAGTTGATTCGTTCTAATTCATTGATTTAATCGATTCGAATCGAATTTCTAGTAGGAGTCGTTTTTGCAAATATAAACCCCCTTTTCATTTTCAAAATTACAAATAAAACATTTTCGTAAAAAAGAATTGTCTTGGGGCCTCGAAAGATCTTTCTTTACTTTGATGAAAAATTTTCTATTTTTATTTGTAATATTTTGTAATATATAGTTAAAATGGATTGGTCATACTTATCCAATAATCTAGAATGAAATATGAAGAACTCATTATTCACTTGGTTTTTGATTCATAATCATTATGTAGGAGAGATGGCCGAGCGGTTCAAGGCGTAGCATTGGAACTGCTATGTAGGCTTTTGTTTACCGAGGGTTCGAATCCCTCTCTTTCCGCACCTTCACTTAATAGATCCATTTTCTTATTTATTAAAAATACCGGATCAAATAGCAATGGAGACCTTTATTCCACCAGTTAAACCTTTCATTGATATAGATTTTCTATTCCTAATTCCGCGACTAGGAAGAATACCGGAAAGAATATGAAAATAACCCCTCATACATAAATGAGATAAAATCAGAATCAAACCCGTATTTTTCTTACTTAACCTTAGGTTAATTTAATTTGATAAAAGGGAATAAAATTGCCCGAACCTCTGCTATTTTATTTGAGTTTAGGTTTAATTAAGTTTGACGAGAATAATACTCTACGACTAGCAATTCATTTATTTTCAAACTGACCCATTTACTATCTATTATTTGATTGACCAGTCCTTTATATTGGACTGGGTGAAGAGTCAAATGGTTTGGCACTTCCGCCTGAGGGGAAAAATTGAGAGAATTTTGAATTAGAGTTCTGGATTTTTGTTCATCCTTCGCCATAATAATATCTCGGGGTTTGCAGCGATAACTTGGTATATCTACTATGCGCCCATTCACTAAAATATGTCTATGGTTAACTAATTGGCGGGCTGCAGGAATAGTTGAAGCCATACCCAATCGAAAAAGGATGTTATCCAAACGCATTTCAAGTAATTGTAGTAAAACTTGACCTGTTGACCCCTTGGCTTTTCCGGCGATATGAACGTATTTAAGTAATTGTCGTTCTGTAAGACCATAATGAAAACGCAATTTTTGTTTTTCTTCTAGGCGAATACGATATTGAGATTTTTTGCCGGAACGCGATTGGTTTCTAAGATCACTCCCGGCTTTAGGCCTTTTATTAGTTAATCCTGGTAAAGCCCCCAGGCGGCGTATTTTTTTGAAACGAGGTCCTCGGTAACGTGACATAAAGACTCCTTAATTCTTATTTAGAATTCATTTCATTCTTTTTTTTTTTGAAAATTTGATTTTACAGAATAAATCTAAACTCAAACTGAACTAAATGAAGTCAAGTTTGCTGAAGTAGTGTAAAGTAGTGTACTTGTACTATTACTATAAAGAAGAATGAGATAAATTGGATAAATAGTCAAACTTTCTATTATTATATATATATAAGAATATATAAGATCCTTTTACTGGCATAGTCAGGAGTTAAGATCCTTTTACTGGCATAGTCAGGAGTTCCTCCTATAACTTAACCTATAATTTAATAAATTCATGGATTTTGGAAAGAGGGGAAGACACTTTTCAATATTCTTTGATTTCATTTGATTTCAAAAGAAGATTCTCAATTTTTCAAAAATTAAATAAAAAATAGAAAAAGCCGGCTATCGGAATCGAACCGATGACCATCGCATTACAAATGCGATGCTCTAACCTCTGAGCTAAGCGGGCCCGCATTATAGTAATAGAAATTTTCTATGAATAGAAATTCAAGACACTATTACTATAAGTATAGTGTCTCTAGAAATATAGAAAAGAATAGAATCCATAATTACCAATAAATCTTGCATATTATAGAACATAACGATTTATATAGCGATATAGAATTTTGATTTCTTTATCACAATTCTAAATTCGAATAGAATAATATTCGATAGTCAATCTTAAATATTTTTAGATAGTCAATTTTTTTTATTTTGAATTCACATGACATTTGAAATTCTTTTTGTTACACTTCTAGATTTTCTATCCTATATATTATATATATTTCTCTATATTTATATTTCTTCCGAATTCGGTTGATTAGTTATAACTAATCAAACATTCCCCGGCTTTCATTCGTAAAAGGGGAAGTTAAGAAAAAAAAAAAAAAGAATCGACCCTTTGAGTATCCCAATTGCATGGGAAAATGGCATGAATAGAAAGATATATAAAGGATATATATCAATCTATATTGAATTGCCGATACAGAAATGATAAAATCCAATTTGATTGAATCAAATACGGGTTTCCTATAGGTAAGAAAAAATACTTTTTCGGGATAGTAATCGCTATCTAATAAATTCAAAGGTTCCAGTATAAATGAAAGAAAAAGGAATAATATTCTAATAAAATCTTAATCCCAAAACAAAAGAAAAAAGGAAGGGGGATATGGCGAAATCGGTAGACGCTACGGACTTAATTGGATTGAGCCTTGGTATGGAAACCTACTAAGTGATAACTTTCAAATTCAGAGAAACCCCGGAATTAATAAAAATGGGCAATCCTGAGCCAAATCCTGTTTTCTCAAAAAAAGGATAGGTGCAGAGACTCAATGGAAGCTGTTCTAATAAATGGGAGTTGACTGCGCTGGTAGAGGAATCTTTCCATGGAAACTTTAGAAAGGATGAAGGATAAACGCATCTATTGAATACTATATCAAATGGTTAATGATGGCCCGAATCTTTTAATATGAAAAAATGGAAAAATTGGTGTGAATTGATTCTACGTTGAAGAAAAAATCAAATATTCATCAACTCATTCGCTCCATAGTCCGATAGATCTTTTAAAGAACTAATTAATCGGACGAGAATAAAGATAGAGTCCCATTCTACATGCTACATGTCAATATCGGCAACAATGAAATTTATAGTAAGAGGAAAATCCGTCGACTTTAAAAATCGTGAGGGTTCAAGTCCCTCTATCCCCAAAAAGCCTATTTGACCCCTAAAATATTTACCCTATCCCCCTTTTTCGTTAGCGGTTCCAAATTCCTTTATCTTTCTGATTCTTTGACAAACGTATTTGGGCGTAAATGACTTTCTCTTATCACATGTGATATAGAATACACATTCCAAATGAAGCAAGGAATGCCAATGCCAATGTGAATAATTCACAAAATAGCATTAAACAGAACTTGGAGAAAACCTTGTAATCCCCCTTGTCCCTTTAATTGACATCGACTCCAGTCATCTAATAAAATGAGGGTGGGATGC